GATGTATTCTTTCATCGAGATTCAATCCAAATCACGATGGTATTTTCTTGTTCCTGAATGGGTCTCTTTCATCTTTTTAGGTCTATGCTCTACTCCGGGTAAAGATCTGCCCGATTTGGATTTGCACATATAGGACAAATCTTCCCATCACCATTTCTTTTTGTTATGACTTTACAAATAACAAACAGCAATCATTTATGATACATGTAGTAATCATAGATATATTACCAATTGGGTTTTTTCTAAACGGAGCCTGGATACTTCATTTTTAGTCCAACCAAAGCCAACCATAAATTATTCTAATTGATAATAGTACTATGAATCTCCCCAAAGAATGCATCTAATTGCACTTCACGCTCCAATTTTTTGATGATTCAATTTCTCTTTCTTGGGCGAAACAGAGGATATCTCGATCGGGGGAGAGAACGGGGAAATCCCATATGACCCAATATATCTGACAAGTCGCACTATACGTCAACCCAAGATGCATCTTCCTCTCCAGGACTGCGGAAAGGTACTTTTGGAACACCAATAGGCATGAATTGAAAGAAAAAAGAACTAAATACTATATTTCACTTTGATGTGGAAACGTAACAATATGGTTTTATTGTCTTTATAATATTGGCTTGGCTTTATCATATTTATTTTATCCATAAATTAGAAAAATTTAGAAAGAAAGACAAAATAAATAAAGGAAAATTTTTACGAATAAGTCCTTCTAATGATAAACATTTACTCATAGAAAATGGTACCAACCCCCCATTGCGTATTGGTACTTATCGAGTATAGAATAAATCTGCTTCTCTTTGTTCCTACGAACAGAATTATTCCATTATTACAAACAGAATAGAATAAATAGTAACCTAGCCCTTCTTAGGAAATAATCCACCGAACAAGGGAGGTCCATAGGATAGTCATAGTATAGTTTTTTTCAATGCAATAAAGTTACGTAGTGTCTATTTTTCTTTGATAAAGGGGTATTTTCCATGGGTTTGCCTTGGTATCGTGTTCATACCGTTGTATTGAATGATCCCGGCCGGTTGCTTTCCGTTCATATAATGCATACAGCTCTGGTTGCTGGTTGGGCGGGCTCGATGGCTCTGTATGAATTAGCAGTTTTTGATCCTTCTGACCCTGTTCTTGATCCAATGTGGAGACAGGGTATGTTCGTTATTCCCTTCATGACTCGGTTAGGAATAACCAATTCATGGGGAGGTTGGAGTATCACAGGAGGGACTGTAACGAATCCGGGAATTTGGAGTTACGAAGGTGTAGCTGGGGCACATATTGTGTTTTCTGGCTTATGCTTTTTGGCAGCTATCTGGCATTGGGTCTATTGGGATCTAGAAATATTTTGTGATGAACGGACAGGAAAACCTTCTTTGGATTTGCCCAAGATCTTTGGAATTCATTTATTTCTCTCCGGGGTGGCTTGCTTTGGTTTTGGTGCATTTCATGTAACAGGCTTGTATGGTCCCGGAATATGGGTGTCCGATCCTTATGGACTAACGGGAAAAGTACAACCTGTAAATCCGTCGTGGGGCGTGGAAGGGTTTGATCCTTTTGTTCCGGGAGGAATAGCTTCTCATCATATTGCAGCAGGTACATTGGGCATATTAGCGGGTTTATTCCATCTTAGCGTCCGACCGCCACAACGTCTATACAAAGGATTGCGTATGGGAAATATTGAAACCGTACTTTCCAGTAGTATCGCAGCTGTCTTTTTTGCAGCTTTTGTTGTTGCTGGAACTATGTGGTATGGTTCAGCAACTACCCCCATCGAATTATTTGGCCCGACTCGCTATCAATGGGATCAGGGTTACTTCCAGCAAGAGATATATCGAAGAATTAGCGCTGGGCTAGCCGAAAATCAAAGTTTATCAGAAGCCTGGTCTAAAATTCCTGAAAAATTAGCTTTTTATGATTATATCGGCAATAATCCGGCAAAAGGAGGATTATTCAGGGCAGGCTCAATGGATAACGGAGATGGAATAGCGGTTGGATGGTTAGGACACCCTATCTTTAGAGATAAAGAAGGCCGTGAGCTTTTTGTACGTCGTATGCCTACTTTTTTTGAAACATTTCCAGTCGTTTTGGTAGACGGCGATGGAATTGTTAGAGCTGATGTTCCTTTTAGAAGGGCAGAATCGAAGTATAGTGTTGAACAAGTAGGTGTAACCGTTGAGTTCTACGGTGGTGAACTCAATGGAGTCAGTTATAGTGATCCTGCTACTGTGAAAAAATATGCTAGACGCGCTCAATTGGGTGAAATTTTTGAATTAGATCGTGCGACTTTGAAATCCGATGGTGTTTTTCGTAGCAGTCCAAGGGGTTGGTTTACTTTCGGGCATGCTTCGTTTGCTTTGCTCTTCTTCTTCGGGCACATTTGGCATGGTGCTAGAACCTTGTTCAGAGATGTTTTTGCTGGTATTGACCCAGATTTGGATGCTCAAGTAGAGTTTGGAGCATTCCAAAAACTTGGGGATCCAACTACAAGAAG